TAGTGACTCCGTTCCATGCCTCATTTCATAGGGAAGCCCAAAGTGGCTCTATTTCATTCTATTTCACTTCCTAGCACTTCCTATCATTTAATATCCATCCCTTTGGTCTTATTTACATAAGAGATGTCATTTATAGTCTATCTCTTTCTATATATGGAAAGTCAAGAAATTCTCATCGAAACATCGAGAAATTGTGCATATAGAAAACTCTAAAGAAAGAAAAAAAGGAGACCCATGCCATGATTTTCAAATCTTTTCTACCTTTTCTACTTAGTAGTCTAAGTTTCTCGATGAGGATAATTAATTCGGTCGTTGTGGTCGGACTCTATTATGGATTTCTGACCACATTCTCCATAGGTCCCTCTTAGATCTTCTTTCTCCAATCTTGGATTAGGGAAGAAGGAGATATTCGCGACTACTGGCGGTTTCATTATGGGGCAGCTCATGATCTTCATATCGATCTATTATCCACCTCTGCATCTATTCTTTCTTAGCTAAACGGGTGGAAGATCCATCCAATTTGGTTATATCATGGACTCGAAAAGCGGATCTGAATGTGACTGAAATGCACGATCTTCACAGGTATCACTTTTCACGATACCTAAAAGATGGAATAGCGATTTTCGAACCATTTCCTATACGAGAATGGTTTCCATTACTTTGAGAAATGGATTCTATATCAAACTATAGCTATTGCATTAAAGAAGAAAAGAAACTAATAGAAGTCGAAGACGCGGAATGGTAGTGAATAGAGAGAAAGATTCTTCTGATTTTCTTGTTCCTGAAAATATTCTATCTATCTCCTAGACGCCGTAGAGAATTGAGAATTTTCATGTCTTTCAATTCTCGTACTCGTAATTGGAAAGTTACGGAAGGAGGTCCATCATTTTGCAATGAAAACAACATAAAAAACTCTGGACAATTTCGAAATCAGGCCAAGCGTCTTAATACATATGCAAAAAAATTCATTATTGGCCCACCATTGATTAGAAGATTTAGCTTGTATGAATCGCTATTGGTTTGATACGAATAATGGCAGTCGTTTCAGTATGTTAAGGATACAGATGTATCCACAATTCATTTAGAGTTACTTAATAGCCTATTTCTTATACCATATCTCTATCCCGTGAAATTCTCGAGCCGAAAGATGGATGCATATGCTGTGTTTCATTTTGCTAAACGATATCAATTAAATGGTGTATCAATTCCATAAATTGGATATAGCAATAAATAAATCAGCAAAATTCTTTTATTTTAGATAGAAGAAATGTTTCTTCTATCTAAAATAAAAGAATGTACCCTTCTATCCAAATCCAATTTGCATCGATAAAATAAATCCAAATTCCAGTAGTAGATGAATAATTGCAAATTTTTGTGTGTACGAGATTAGAATAACTTCAAAATAACTGACATAATTTTGTATTTTTCCTGATCAGAAAAATACATGAAAAAGAAAGGAGGTAGAAAAATTTTGGGATTTATGGTTAAAGAAGAAAAAGAAGAAAACAGGGGTTCTGTTGAATTTCAAGTATTCAGTTTCACCAATAAGATACGGAGACTTGCTTCACATTTGGAATTACACAAAAAAGATTTTTCATCGGAAAGAGGTCTACGAAGACTTTTGGGAAAACGTCAACGTTTGCTGGCTTATTTGGCAAAGAAAAATAGAGTACGTTATAAGAAATTAATCAGTCAGTTGGATATTCGGGAGAAGTAATTTAATCGTTCGAATTTTTTTCTTATTTTATTAGTAGTCTTATAGTAGTCTTAGATTTTTCATTTTGATGAGCCTCGTTTTGAGGAATTCATGGAATAATCCATTTTCATGGAATAATGAATTAAGGAAGAAAGGATATGAGTCTACCGCTTACAAGAAAAGATCTCATGATAGTCAATATGGGCCCTCAGCACCCATCAATGCATGGTGTTCTTCGACTGATCGTTACTCTCGATGGTGAAGATGTTATTGATTGTGAACCCATATTAGGCTATTTACACAGAGGAATGGAAAAAATCGCGGAAAACCGAACTATTATACAATGAGGGAGATAGAAAAAGAGAGAGATGGTAGAAAAGGGGGAGAGATGGGGGAAGAAGAGGGAGATAGAAAAAGAGAGAGATGGTAGAAAAGGGGGAGAGATGGGGGAAGAAGATAGGAAGGGGAATAAGAGGGGGCTCTTTAGGCAGGAGACGGGGGAATTCCTTAAGTTAAGAAAGAAAAAAGAATAAGAACACGGATACATAACATAAAAAAAAGAATAAATAAGACGATATTCGCCCTCCCCCTACATATTTAATTTCTTCTCCTATACAAAAACCAGCAAGACCTACTCCATTGGTAATTCCATCAATGACACCCTTATCGAAAAACTGCGTTAGTTCAGTTAATCCTCTTATACCCAGGGTAAAGACCCTAGTATAGAAAATATCTATATAACCACGATTATATGACCAACTGTATATCTTTTTTTTTACTTGATCCGAAAAAAACTTTTTCGGACTCTCTTTTACAAGAGAATTTATTAAATCCAAATTCTGAAAAAAGGAATAAGCGGATCCATAGAAGATATATGCTATGGATAGACCAAACATAGCTAGACTTACAGAAGAAATTGCATTAGTGATAAATTCATATGAATTTATGGAAGAATTAGAACTTTCCTGGAAAAAGGTTATTGAGGGAGTTAACCACTTTGATAATATGGTTAACTCCGCTATTCCATTATCCATTACTCCATTATCAAAATGGATTCCTATGGATCCAATGAACAAAGTAAAAAGCAGTAATATAAAAAGAGGGAATAGCATAGTATTTCCCGTTTCATGAGGATAGACAAAAGTGTTTTTAGCCCCAAAGGAAGTACTAAAGGACCCTATCCTATTTCTTGTATTACCATGAATTTTGGATATATTTTGTGAAAAAAAAGAAACTCCACTCTTCGTTGTTGATAAAATGAAATCCCTATTCACTCCTTTGGGTATCCTTTTTCCCCATAAGGATATTGAATACAATGAACCCTCTTTAGTGCTACTGTAATTTTGAAAATGAACACGCAGGTACCCATCAAAAGTAAGTAAATATATCCGAAACATATAAAACGCAGTTAATCCTGCAGTAAAAGAGGCTATTATTCCAAAAAAGGGTGAATACAACCAACTATTACTAAGGATTTCATCTTTGGACCAGAAGCAAGCAAGAGGTGGAATACCACAAAGAGAAAGCGTACCCCATAAAAAAGTAGTTCTTGTAATTGGAACGTATTTTCTTAAACCACCCATAAGAACCATATTCTGACTTTTATCTGGTGAATATCCAACAAGAGGTTCCATTGAATGAATAATGGATCCGGATCCCAAGAACAATAAAGCTTTCGAATAAGCATGAGTGATCAAATGGAATAAAGCAGCTTGATAAGAACCTATACCTAGAGCTAACATCATATAACCCAATTGAGACATTGTAGAATAGGCTAAGCTTCTTTTAATATCTCTCTGAGCAAGAGCTAAAGTAGCTCCTAAGAAGAGTGTTATTGTACCTACTAAAGAAATGAAACTCATTATTAAAGGTAGGGATATGAAAAGAGGAAGAAGTCGAGCTAGAAGAAAAATCCCCGCAGCAACCATAGTTGCTGCGTGTATAAGAGCCGAAATGGGAGTGGGTCCTTCCATAGCATCGGGTAACCATACGTGAAGAGGGAATTGTGCAGATTTCGCAACTGCACCAAGGAATAATAAAAAAGCACACAAAGTAGTAAGTAAGGAATTAATCCCATTATTAGGAATCCAGTTATTAGCTATTTTGAACAAATCCCGAAACTCTAAACTACCTGTTATCCAAAAAAAACCTAAAATTCCTAATAACAGACCAAAATCCCCTACACGATTAGTTACAAAAGCTTTTTGACAAGCACTCGCTGCAATTGGCCGTGTAAACCAAAAGCCTATCAATAAATAGGAACACATTCCCACAAGTTCCCAAAAAAAATAAATTTGTATCAAATTGGAACTAGTAACCAATCCCAACATGGAAGTATTGAAAAAACTTATATAAACAAAAAATCTCAAATATCCTTCATCGTGAGACATATAATCGTCACTATAAATAAGAACGAGGATTCCTACAGTAGTAATTAGTATTAACATAATAGAAGTAAGCGGGTCGATCAAGTATCCAAATTCTAAGGAAAAATCATTATTGACGGTCCAAGACCATAGATATTGATAGATAGAACTTCCATTTATTTGTTGAATAGATAGGTGAACTGAGAATACCATAGCTATACTTAAGAGTAAAACACAAGGAAAAGCCCATATGCGACGAAGATTTTTTGTTGCTGTCGGAATAAGAATAAGTCCAAACCCCATTGACATAATAACTGGAAGTGGGAGAAGAGGGATTACCCATGCATATTGATATGTATGTTCCATAAGAAAAGAAATTGCAATTTTTACTTGAAATTTTTCTATAAAATAAAATTGTTTCCGATTCACCAAACCAATTCTTATCTCTTTCTGAAGGAATTCCAAAAAATAAGAATAAGACAAAATACTGGAATTCTTAATTTTTCCAAATTTCTCTCATTGAAATAATCAAAAATTAAGAATGGGTTTACTTGGTTAAATTCAAAAAGTTAATTAAATAACTTTGTTACCTAGTTATTACCTAAAGAAGGATATTTGTTAAAATACAAAAAAGGATTGAATCATTTTACTTTCTATTCATTTTTGTATTTCTTTCTATTAAAATGAAGATGAAGCAGCTCTCATGTTTCGTAACTGATTGATTGAATTCCAATGAAAACCTATGTTTATAGGAAATTATCGAATATTCCTTACTTCATATAGAACTGAAATCCTAATGACTAGAATTACCTAAGTTTTAGAATGTCTTGTTTAAGAGACTAAGTATTTTTTTTGTTTTGATTGGAATTCCATTATGGAATACCATTCTGAACTTAATTAACTATTTGAATTTTCCCTTCCTTTTATCCCCCCATCTTATATGGGGGATAGGCCGTAGATCTATATATGGAGTATACTTAATATATAAATTGATTTAAATAGAAAACCTTTGTATATATTCTATATTATTAAAACAAAGTATAAAATATATATGAAAAATATGCTAAAAAATTCTTGTCTTATCCGCATTAGAGAAAATAAAGTAAAAAAGAATTCAGAATTTCAGTTCAGTATCTAAGTATAAATACTAAGAAAAAGTATAAATACTAAGAAAAAACAGAAAGAAGGATTGATTTGCGGCAATAGATGTCTTTCACATACAACTAGAAAAAAGTAATCTCCTTTTTAAATGGCAGTTCCAAAAAAACGTACTTCGATGTCAAAAAAGCGTATTCGTAAAAATCTTTGGAAGAAAAAGACTTATTTTTCCATAGTAGAATCTTATTCTTTAGCAAAATCAAGATCATTTTCCAGCGGCAGCGAGCATCCAAAACCAAAGGGTTTTTCTGGGCAACAAACAAACAAATAATCTGGTTTTGGAATAATCTGAATTGACCTATCCCAAAGAAATTCCAATTATTTAATATGAATAATTCGGATTAATTAATGAATGTACTTTTATGTGTCGAATTCCTCGGTACAATATTCTTAGAACTAACCCCTCTGATATATAGAACAAAAGTTTTTGGTATACTGTGTCCTAAGTATTCTTTTCCTATCAATGAACTTTTCATAATAGAATCCTCATAATAAAATATGAGGATTCTATTATGAAAAGTAGAGTATTCTTGCAATAGGACTTACAACTTCTACCTATCTTATCAAAAATTCACAAAAAAATAGGTTTAGGCTTGGTAAATCATATTAATAAGAGCATAAAGGCTTTCATTCTAGAAATTTTGCTAAAATCAAAAATTCTTTGTATTTAATGATGAAATTATAGAAATTCTAATGGATAGATTGAAAGATTTTTTTTTTTATTTCAATGAGAAACTAATTAGAAAAAAATGAGTTCTATATTGCAACTGAGAAAAACAGTTCCAACTCTTTCAAGCTTTGTTTCTATTGGGCAAAGCAAGAGTTTATTGTTAAAAAAATCCCCAATGATACTACCAAACGAAGTCCATTTTAATGAAGATTCTAATGTTCCTAAATTCTATGGACTCTCCCAATCTCGACGATTTGCGAGAAAATAACTATTATTCTTTTAACTTCCCTATTATTTAAAGTTAGCCGCCATGGTGAAATTGGTAGACACGCTGCTCTTAGGAAGCAGTGCTCAAGCATCTCGGTTCGAGTCCGAGTGGCGGCATTCTCGAAAAAGAATACAATAGATTAGAAAATGGATTCAATTCGAAATTTCCAATTTTGTAATGGGACCTTCTCCTTATGCTATTTGCAACTTTAGAACATATACTAACTCATATCTCTTTCTCAACCATTTCAATTGTGATTACAATTCATTTGATAACCTTATTAGTTCGTGAACTTGGGGGATTACGTGATTCGTCAGAAAAAGGAATGATAGCTACTTTTTTCTCTATAACAGGATTCTTAGTTTCTCGTTGGGCTTCTTCGGGACATTTTCCATTAAGTAATTTATATGAGTCATTGATCTTCCTTTCATGGGCTCTGTATATTCTTCATACGATTCCTAAGATACAGAACTCTAAAAATGATTTAAGCACAATAACTACGCCAAGTACTATTTTAACGCAAGGCTTTGCCACGTCGGGTCTTTTAACTGAAATGCATCAATCCACAATACTAGTACCTGCTCTACAATCTCAGTGGTTAATGATGCATGTCAGTATGATGTTACTAAGCTATGCAACTCTTTTGTGCGGATCCTTATTATCCGCCGCTCTTCTAATCATTAAATTTCGAAAGAATTTCAATTTCTTTTTAGAAAAGAAAAAAAATGTTTTATTTAAAACATTTTTCTTTAGTGAGTTTAGTGAGATTGAATATTTCTATGTAAAAAGAAGTGCTTTAAAAAACACCTCTTTTCCTTCATTTCCAAATTATTACAAATATCAATTAATTGAGCGTTTGGATTCTTGGAGTTATCGTGTCATTAGCCTAGGGTTTACCCTTTTAACCATAGGTATTCTTTGTGGAGCAGTATGGGCTAATGAGGCGTGGGGATCCTATTGGAATTGGGATCCTAAGGAAACTTGGGCATTTATTACTTGGACCATATTCGCAATTTATTTACATAGTAGAACAAATCCAAATTGGAAGGGTACGAATTCCGCACTTGTAGCTTCAATAGGATTTCTTATAATTTGGATCTGCTATTTTGGTATCAATCTATTAGGAATAGGTTTACATAGTTATGGTGCATTTACATTACCATCTAAATGATTACATAACATAAAACCTTCGTGAAATGAAAGTTTTTCCATTTTTGTTTGATTTGAGAACCCTTGAACGCCTTCTCAAAGGGTTCTCAAAAATTCGAGATAGATCTAATTAGACTTTTTTACTTTTTTCTGAATTATTTGGTTTTTCCACTATGGAATATAGAGCGGACTAGTAAAAAAAAAATTATTTAGGATAATAATTGGATAAGAGAGCCTCCACCTTGTCAACCGATAGCGAGAGAACAAAATCTGGATAAATACCAATTCCTATTACTGGTAAAAAGATACAGATTAAAAGAAAGAGTTCTCGTGGTCCAGAATCCACCAAATTTGCGTTTGGAACATGAAATAGCTTGTATCCATAGAACATCTGGCGTAACATAGATAATAAAAAAATAGGAGTTAATATCATTCCAATTGCCATTACAAAAGTAATTAGCATTTTTGGTATTAACAGAAATTTTGGACTAGTAATTAGTCCAAAAAATACTACTAATTCTGCAACAAAACCGCTCATTCCTGGTAAGGCAAGAGAAGCCATTGAAAAGCTACTAAACATGGTAAAAATTTTCGGCATTGGGATAGATATCCCCCCCAGTTCTTCGAGATAAACAAGACGCATTCTATCACAAGCCGTTCCCGCCAAGAAAAAAAGTGTAGCACCAATAAATCCATGGGATAGTATTTGTAAAATAGCTCCATTGAGTCCAATGTTGGTTATGGAACCAATTCCTATAATTATGAAACCCATGTGAGATACGGAGGAGTAGGCTATTCTTTTTTTGAAATTTCGTTGACCAAGAGAAGTTGAAGCTGCATAGATTATTTGCATCGCTCCTATTATTACCAACCAGGGGGAAAATAGATAATGAGCATGAGGTAACAATTCCATATTGATCCGAATCAATCCGTATGCTCCCATCTTTAATAGGATTCCCGCTAAAAGCATACATGTACTGTAATGCGCTTCCCCATGGGTATCTGGTAACCACGTATGTAGGGGTATAATCGGCAATTTGACAGCATAAGCAATAAGGAAGCCAAAATAAAATAGTATTTCCAATGTTGCAGGGTATGATCGATTAATTAATCTTTCCAAATCTAATCTTGGTTCGTTGGAACCATATAAGCCCATACCTAGAACTCCGATTAAGAAAAAAATGGAACCACCTGCAGTATACAAAATAAATTTTGTAGCTGAATACAGACGCCTCTTTCCCCCCCACATGGATAAAAGTAAGTAAACAGGAATTAATTCTAACTCCCACATGATAAAAAAAAGTAAAAGGTCTCGCGAAGAAAATAATCCTATTTGACCACTATACATTGCTAGCATCAGGAAATAGAATAATCGCGAATTCCGGGTAACTGGCCAAGCTGCTAAAGTAGCTAAAGTAGTGATAAATCCTGTCAATAAAATAGATCCTAATGAAAGTCCATCGATTCCCAATCTCCAGTGGAAATCAAAGACATCTATCCATTTAGAATCCTCCTTTAATTGGATTAAGGGATCCTCCAATTGGAAATGATAACAGAATGCATAAGTGATTAGAAGGAATTCTAATAAACAAATAGATATAGTATACCACCTAACGATTTTGTTTCCCCTATGAGGTAAAAAGAAAATTAATGAACCTGCAAATATCGGCAAAACAACAAGTATTGTTAACCAAGGAAAATAACTCATGATAAAGTGATAAAGAGAAGATACGTTTTGACCAGAAAAGCCCGTGCTCGAAATAAGCGAGCACAGGCTTCCTCGGTAAAGAGGAATCAGACGATTCAAGTGGAGTTTTTTGTAACGTATCAATAAGATAGAGCCATGCTGCGGGTTGTTTCAGGCCCTAAATAAACGCGGACACTTAAAAAATCTGTTGGGCAGGCAGATTCGCATCTCTTACAACCCACACAATCTTCGGTTCTCGGCGCGGAAGCAATTTGCTTGGCTTTACACCCATCCCAGGGTATCATTTCTAATACATCTGTTGGACAAGCTCGTACACATTGAGTGCATCCTATACATGTATCATAGATTTTTACGGAATGTGACATTGGATCTATAAATTTTCCTTTTCAACATAAAAATTTTCGATCTGGTAAAAATGAAATTAGTACTATATGAGTCATATGTATTGTAGACACCAGACGAAGCAATGGTTTATCCAAACTTCAACAAATAAATAAATAAAATAATGCAATATATTTCTTAATCCGTTTGTGAGAAAGCGTGAAAAGAGCCAAGAGACTTGAATTTTTGGCTTCAACAATCATAATTATACGAATTATACATACGAATTCGAATTAGCCAATTTATTGGCTATCGTCTTTTCAATATAAATTATTGCAATATTCAAATTGCAATATCAATGAATTGCAAAAATTCAATAAGTAAAAAAGAATACTATGTAATAACCTAATCAAAAAATAGATATTATAAAATAATAAAATAATAAGAAAATAGTATTCGATTTCTATTCATCTTAATATTTGATATTATTATTATATGTGCGCCTTTGTTTAGAGGATTTTATGTCTAATTATTCAAAAAATTAGATTGATTGATACGAGTTGATTTCTTGTTACGATGGATGGAAGAAAGAATGGATAGTCCAATAGCTGCTTCAGCAGCCGCAAGGGCTATAACAAAAATTGCGAAAATGTCTCCTTTTAATTGGCGACTATCAAATAGATCAGAAAATGTTACGAGATTTAGATTAATTGAATTCAGTATAAGTTCAAGACATATTAGAGCTCTAACCATGTTTCGGCTTGTGATCAATCCATAAATACCAATCGAAAATAAATAGACACTAAAAAAAAGTACATGCTCAAACATCATTAACTAACTCCTTATCAATCTCGATTCATTTCAATATGAGGACAAGAATTGAACCGATTCCATTAATTAGAATAGAACAGTTACACAACAAAAGAGAAAAGAAGGTATTTGTTGGCAGTAGACGGGTTTTACTAAATCAAAATTGTGATTCTTTAGTTATTTATTTTAGATTTGAAATTCTAAGAATTTTGACTAATTCTAAGTATTTCTTATTGCCGAGCCATAGTAATTGCACCTATTAAAGAAACTAGAAGAATTATGGAAATGAGTTCAAACGGAAGATAAAAATCAGTTGCTAAATGAATCCCAATTTGTTGAACGTTATTTATGAGACCCTGTTCTACTATTTGGTTTGATCTTGTAGTCCAAAGAATTCCATACCATGACGTATCTGGGATAGTAGTCATTAGTGAAAAAAGAATAGTTATACAAACGAGTGAAGTGAACCCATCTCCAATAGTCCAATAATTATTATTTTTAGACCATTCTGAGCCATTTACGAACATTACGGCAAATATGATCAAAATATTTATAGCTCCCACATAAATAAGAAGTTGTGCGACAGCTACAAAGTAGGAATTCAATAAAATATAGAATAAGGATATACAAACAAGAACTAATCCCAGCGAAAAGGCAGAATAAATTGGGTTGGTAAGTAATACTACTCCTAGACCTCCTAGTAGAAGAACAAATCCCCCAAATAGCACAAGAATCTCATGTATTGGTCCAGGTAAATCCATTATGGATAAGAAGAAATTAATAGTATAAAATTTTTCATGAACTGACTAAAACTAAAAGATTCAAGGAAGGAAAAAGGGATTAGGATATTTTTTTGTATATAAGTTGTATAGTTAGAAATTACATCACGAAAATCTACTCTCATTTTAAATCAGGAATAATTTGCAATAAGCAGTAGTTATTCGTTTTTCTTTATAGTTAATAAAAAACTATTGGATTTTTCTAACAAAAAAGAAAAATCCTAGTAACTAATAACTAATAATTAGTAACCGTTCTTGAATTCCAAGATTTTTCTTCGTCTATTTTACTTTGAGTCGAATTCCTAATTGTTTGAATTGTGTAATCTCCCATTATGGAGATTGGTAACCGACTCAAAGCAATTTGATTGTAATTCAATTCATGACGATCATAAGTAGAAAGTTCATATTCTTCAGTCATTGATAAACAGCTTGTCGGACAGTACTCAACACAATTACCACAAAATATACAAACTCCGAAATCAATACTATAATTAAGCAATTGTTTCCTTTTAATATCCTTTTCAAATCTCCAATCCACAAGGGGTAGATCTATCGGGCATACGCGAACACATACTTCACAAGCAATACATTTATCAAATTCAAAGTGGATTCGCCCCCGGAAACGCTCCGATGTAATTGATTTTTCATAAGGGTAGTGAATCGTTATAGGTAAACGATTTGTGTGGGATAAGGTAATTAGGAAACTTTGACCAATGTACCTTGCAGCGCGTATTGTTTGTTGACCATAACTCATGAACCCAGTTACCATAGGGAACATATTCTAAATATCTATGAAAAAGGTATGTTTCTTTCTCTTGTTTGAGAGAACTTTTGTGTTGAAAATATTCTTACTGTTATTGTATTATCTTATTTATAGTGAAACAAGTTGGGAAGAAGTTGTTAATAAGAGATTGCCCAGGGAGATAGGTAAAAGAAATTTCCATCCAAGATTTAATAACTGATCCATTCTCATCCTGGGTAAAGTCCATCTTATTGTGATAGAAATGAAGAGAAATAAATAAGCTTTAGTTAATGTAATAAAGATACCCATTGTCATTTCCAAAATTCCAACCATTTTATTCATTTGGAAAAATTCAAAAAAGGATATATAGGGAATAGAGAAATTCCACCCGCCTAAGTAGAGAACTGTTACAAATAAAGAGGAAACTAATAAATTTAGGTAAGAAACAAGATAAAATAAACCATATTTGATACCAGAATATTCGGTTTGATAACCTGCTACTAATTCTTCCTCTGCTTCTGGTAAATCAAAGGGTAATCTTTCACATTCTGCCAAAGAAGAAATTAGAAAAACCAGAAAACCTATAGGCTGACGCCAAAGATTCCATCCAAAAAAACCATATTTTGACTGTGCTTCAACTATATCAACTGTACTTGAACTGTTAGATAATCATAGTCGATGATAACATCACAGTTCCCACCGCTATTCCAAAACCGTACATGAAACCTTAGCTTCATACGGCTTCTCTATGATCAGAAAAAAGGGAAAGGGTTGTTTCGTTTCGGTATTATCCCCCTGGGCATAGATAGAATTAGGTAAGATAAAATCGATTGGAAAGTCCTAAATTAGACCAAAGGAATTCCGTCTGCTAGAATAAGAAAAAGCGCTTCCGAATTGATCTCGTCCTTTATACTTTATAATATAATGAAAATTTTTCTTTGTTCAGTAATAACTTAATCTTGGAATAAAACACTCGTTATAGCAATTAATAAATGAAAAGAATTAGGCATTAATTCATGAGGAATTCTGTATTAATATGAATAGAGGAAGGAAAGAATAAATAAATATCTTTTTTTTGTATTGCATTCCATATCTTTTGTCCTATTCTTCTTTCCCCGGGGAAGGGTACTTAAAAAGAAAAAAGGAATAAAGGATTAATTCGTTCTTGATAGCCATTTCTTTAACAAGTGAAAGGGAACATACTCTGGATCGGAATCCGAAGAAAGTACTACTTGATCATTTCCACCAATTTCAAGTCCTTATTATGATTCCTTTTATGAGGAAAAATCTCTAATGCCTTAGATTCCCTCATTACTAATCCTTTATGTACTTTAGTGTTCCTAACCCCTCACTAATTTTTGATGGATTCCCCTTATGATTATAAGTTATAGTAATAACTCGGAATATTCTAGTAATGGAATTCCATATCGCGAATCCTTTATTCTTGCCCGCTTCAAGATATGATGACTAATCAAAAAATCTCAACCTTGGGGTAAAGAGTTTACACTACTTATGTTTACTTCAACTTTTTTCTTGTACGTAGGAAATGAGATTTTTTCTTTTTACTACAAATTAATAAGCTGTTTTGTTTCACTCATATAACTATCTAGTTTAACTTACCAACCCGAATACAGAATAAGAAAAGGAAGATAAATATTCAATGGATTTTGGAGGAAAAAGATCCTATTTTAACGAATCACACGTAGAGATATTGCTAGCACACAAAAAGTTAATGGTATTTCATAACTAATAGATTGAGCAGCAGCTCGTAGACCGCCTGAAAAAGAATATTTATTATTTGAGCTATATCCTGCCATAAGAAGACCAATAGGAGCAATACTTGAAATGGCAATCCATAAAAAAACACCAATACTAAGATCGGCTAAAACAAAACGATATCCCAAAGGGATAACTAAAAAACTTAATAAAATTGATATGACTGCTATAGAAGGTCCAATGCTAAATAAAGGAATATCTCCTCGGGATGGCAGGATATCCTCCTTAAAAAGTAGCTTAGTTCCATCGGCTATAGCTTGAAGCAGTCCCAGGGGGCCAGCATATTCAGGACCAATACGTTGTTGTATCGATGCGGATATTTCTCTTTCTAACCACACAATTACGAGTACTTCTATTGTGATTCCCAGTAGGAGGGTCAAAATGGGTAGAATCCATATCAGTCCATAGACTTCTTTTAATAATTCCGATTTCGAAAAAGAATTGATAGTTTCTATCTCTACCCTATCTATTATCATTTCAACGATCAACTTCCCCCATAATGATATCTATACTACCTAATATCGTCATGATATCAGCCAATTTCATTTTTTTAACTAGTTGAGGAAGAATTTGCAAATTAATAAAACCGGGTGGACGAATTTTCCATCTCCAGGGGAAAAGACTATCATCTCCTACCAGATAAATTCCTAATTCACCTTTTGGAGCTTCCACTCTTACATAAAGCTCTTGCTTTGACAATTCAAAATTGGGCGAAGGTTTTTTACCAAGAAATCGATATTCAAAATCATTCCATTCGGAATTCTTTGTTTTCTTAAAGCGTCGGACTTCTAAATTCTCATAAGGGCCTCCAGGAATTTTCTCTACAGCCTGTTGAATAATTTTGATGGATTCCCTCATTTCACCCATTCGTACTAAATAGCGAGCTAATGAATCCCCTTCTTTTTGCCATTGGACTTTCCAATCGAATTGGTTGTAAGACTCATAAGGATCAACTTTACGAAGATCCCATTGTATTCCAGAAGCTCGTAACATCGGTCCCGATAAGCCCCAATTTACTGCTTCTTCTCCGCTAATAAAACCGACTCCTTCAACTCGTTCTAAAAAAACGGGATTCCGTGTAATAAGTTGTTGATATTCAACAACTCCTCGTAAAAAATAATCACAGAAATCTAAACATTTATCGACCCATCCATAAGGTAGATCGGCGGCTACCCCTCCGATGCGAAAGTAATTATGCATCATTCGCATACCTGTAGCAGCTTCAAATAGATCATATATCAATTCTCTCTCTCTAAAAATATAGAAAAAAGGGGTCTGTGCGCCTAGATCCGCCATAAAAGGTCCAAGCCATAACAAGTGAGAAGCTATACGGCTCAACTCTAACATAATTACCCTAATATAGCTGGCTCTTTGGGGTATTTGAATATTCTCCAAGAATTCTGGTGCATTTACCGTTATTGCTTCTGTAAACATAGTAGCTAAATAATCCCACCGTGTTACATAAGGTAAGTATTGTATAATAGTTCGGTTTTCCGCGATTTTTTCCATTCCTCTGTGTAAATAGCCTAATATGGGTTCACAATCAATAACATCTTC